GTAAAATATCAGAATGTCATAAAAGAATTAACTAAAGGAGAGGCTAGAATCCCAATTAGGAATTCGCCGGGTCCGGGTCCTTTAGGAACAGCGCTTGAAATTGCAAATTTTTATTCAGTCTACCATTATTTATTAACTCATAATCAGATCTCGGTAAATAAATATTTGAAACTTGACAATTTCAAAAAGACTTTTCAAGTACTTAAATATTATTTAATGGAGGAGAACAAGAGAATTTTTAATCCTGATTCGTGCATTAACAGTGTTTTGAATCCATTCAAATTGAATTGGTATTTTCTCCATCATAATTATCATCATAATTTTTGTGAAGAAACATTCATAATAATTAACCTGGGACAGTTTATTTGCGAAAATGTATGTATGGCCAAAAACGCACCACACCTAAAATCGGGTCAAGTTATAATTGTTCACGTTGAGTCTATAGTACTAAGATCAGCTAAGCCTTATTTGGCCACTCCCGAAGCAACTGTTCATCGTCATTATGGAGAAATCCTTGACCAAGGAGATACTTTAGTTTCATTTATGTATGAAAAGTCGAGATCTAGTGATATAACGCAGGGTCTTCCAAAAGTGGAACAAGTGTTAGAAGTACGCTCAATTGATTCAATATCGATAAACCTAGAAAAGAGAGTTGAGGGTTGGAACGCGTGTAGAACAAGAATTCTTGGAATTCCTTGGGGATTCTTGATTGGTGCTGAACTAACTATAGTACAAAGTCGTATCTCTTTGGTTAATAAGATCCAAAAGATTTATCGATCCCAAGGGGTGCAGATCCATAATAGGCATATAGAAATTATTGTACGTCAAATAACATCAAAAGTGTCGGTTTCGGAAGATGGAATGTCTAATGTTTTTTCACCCGGAGAACTAATTGGATTGTTGCGAGCGGAACGCACGGGGCGGGCTTTGGAAGAAGTGATCTGTTACCGAGTTATGCTCTTGGGAATCACGAGAGCATCTCTGAATACTCAAAGTTTCATCTCCGAGGCAAGTTTTCAAGAAACTGCTCGTGTTTTATCAAAAGCAGCTCTCCGCGGACGTATCGATTGGCTGAAAGGCCTGAAAGAAAACGTTGTTCTAGGCAGTATGATACCTGTTGGTACCGGATTCAAAGGATTAGTGCACCGCTCAAGGCAACATACGAGTATTCCTTTAAGATTAAAAACCAAAAACAAGAATTTATTCGAGGGGGAAATGGGAGATATTTTGTTCCACCACAGAGAGTTATTTGATTCTTGCATTTCAAAAAATTGATATGATACATCAGAACAATAATTTATAGGATTGAATGATTCCTAAGAGTGGATTCATACTTTTAACTTTATAACTATATAACTATGAGGTGATTCTTTTATTTGTTCCATTTACACGCGATTTGGTAATGTGATTTTTGATATTTATATATTTATAGAGTAATAAGGAAATGAAAAAAAAAAGATAATAAAGAATAGAAAGAAATAAATCGGTTGGGTCATATATCAACACCCAATCTTCGAGAAAAGAGGAAAAGATAAGGTTCCGTCGGAACAGTTATTTATTTCAGGGTAATCCCGTCTTTTTTTTTCAATGAAAAAAAAGAGAGGAAGTGTAGGGAGAAATGATAAGAAGATATTGGAATATTAATTTGGAAGAGATGCTGGAAGCAGGAGTTCATTTTGGTCATGCTATTAAAAAATGGAATCCGAAAATGGCACCTTATATCTCTGCAAAGCGTAAAGGTATTCATATTACAAATCTTATTAGAACTGCTCGTTTTTTATCAGAAGCTTGTGATTTAGTTTTTGATGCAGCAAGTAGTAGAAAACAATTCTTAATTGTTGGTACCAAAAAAAAAGCAGCGGATTCGGTAGCGCGGGCTGCAATAAGGGCTCGGTGTCATTATGTTAATAAAAAGTGGCTCGGCGGTATTTTAACGAATTGGTCCACTACAGAAATGAGACTTCAAAAGTTCAGGGACTTAAGAATAGACCAAAAGACAGGAAAACTCAATCGCCTTCCGAAAAGGGATGTGGCTCGATTAAAGAGACAATTATCTCACTTGCAAAAATATCTGGGCGGGATCAAATATATGACAGGGTTACCAGATATTGTAATAATCGTTGATCAACAAGAAGAATATACGGCTCTTCGGGAATGTATCACTTTGGGAATTCCGACAATTTGTTTAATTGATACAAATTGTGACCCCGATCTCGCAGATATTTCGATTCCGGCGAATGATGACGCTATAGCTTCAACCCGATTCATTCTTAATAAATTAGTATTTGCAATTTGTGAAGGTCGTTCTAGGTATATACGAAATCCCTAATTAATAATAACATATAAGATTAAAAAGTTCTTTTGAAAATTCCATAGACTGATAAATTGATGGAATCCTTTACTATTCCTGAATCGTGCAAAAGAAATTAAAAAAATTTAGGGATATTATGTGATTCGTTTGTATACAAAATATACAATTCCAGTGGGCAAGCCTAAACAAAAAAAGGGTTGAATCAAAATAATTTCTTGTAAGGTTTTCTTTCTTTCAGAGGACAATATGAATATTTTATCATCTTCCATCAACACATTAAAAGGCTTATATGATATATCCGGCGTAGAAGTAGGCCAGCATTTTTATTTGAAACTAGGTGGTTTCCAAGTTCATGCCCAAGTACTTATTACTTCTTGGGTTGTAATTGCTATCTTATTAGGTTCCGCCATTGTAGCTGTTCGGAATCCACAAACCATCCCTAGTGACGGTCAGAATTTCTTCGAATATGTCCTTGAATTTATTCGAGATGTGAGCAAAACTCAAATTGGAGAGGAATATGGTCCATGGGTTCCTTTTATTGGAACTATGTTTCTATTTATTTTTGTTTCTAATTGGTCAGGGGCGCTTTTACCTTGGAAAATCATACAGTTACCTCATGGAGAGTTAGCCGCACCCACAAATGATATAAATACTACCGTTGCTTTAGCTTTACTTACGTCAATTGCATATTTTTATGCGGGCCTTAGCAAAAAAGGATTAGGTTATTTCGTTAAATACATTCAACCAACTCCAATTCTTTTACCCATTAATATTTTAGAAGATTTCACAAAACCTTTATCGCTTAGTTTTCGACTTTTCGGAAATATATTAGCGGACGAATTGGTAGTTGTTGTTCTTGTTTCTTTAGTACCTTCAGTGGTTCCTATACCTGTTATGCTCCTTGGATTATTTACAAGCGGTATTCAAGCTCTTATTTTTGCAACGTTAGCTGCGGCTTATATAGGCGAATCCATGGAGGGGCACCATTGACTAAGTTTCGAAATCGTCTTTATTTTTTAACTTAGTGCAAGGCAATCCATGCCTTTCTCAAGACAATTTACTTAATATGGGCATAAATATACACATAAATAGACAAAAAGGTCGATACGATCTAGAGGAAGAATCAAAAGAAAAGGATTACGATATTGGCGGATTGTCAAAGTAAAAAAAAGTGGGGGGGAAGAGCTCGAAAAGATCTTTGTCCTAAAATGTGTTTGCCCTAATTTCTATCTCCTTCCAATCAAAATTCTCTTGATATTGTCTTGATTGTTTTGTTCATTCAATTCCAATCTTAGGAGTCATAATCTGAATGAGAATTCTTTATTTGTTTACGATGCTAAAACTAAAAAAAAGAAAAAAAAAAAAGAAGGGGGTTCCATGCAGTGATTCTCATTTCAGTCGACTTTATTCAATTCAACGATTGACCAAAAGAATAATAAATAATAAATTACATGAACTTAGATTAATCAAAGATTTTTATTTATATGCAATGATTCAGACTAATGAATTCGCCCTTTTAGATTGATTGTATCTATGTGGGATTTTACGAAATAAAAAGAAAAGGAAGAAAGAAAAGAGTTTACAAAAAATGAGATTAAAAAAAATCGGTTGTTTAACAGAGTGAGATCCAACTGGATGTATGAAATATATATGATGTATGGAGTATATATAATGGTTAGAAAACAACTTTCTTTTACAGATGTTTCTAAATATAGGTGTTTCTAAAAAAAAAAATTCGAATCCGATTAAATCCAAGATACGATACAAATAATTAGTTTACTTTATCGAAGAAAAACATGTATATGGAATAGTGAAAAACATGTATATGGAATAGTAGGCTAGTTCTATATGAGCGAAAAGATATATCTAATCGCTCCACTACTACTCAGAATTGAGATAGGGATTTCAATAAGAGTCCTTCCTTTTCATTTGTTTGAATTGAATAAAGAAATTCTATCAAGAACAAAGAGCGAAGAGCTCGAATTTCAAGAAAGGTTCGGAGCAAAGAAAGAAATGGAAAAAGTTGTATGAATTCACAAAAAATCCGCGGATAGGAATTTGAAAAATAGATAGCGAAGTGATTCTGATGATTCAATAAGATTATTACTTCAATTCAGAGCTCTTAGTTGCGTTACTTTGACTGGAAAAAAAAATCTTATCGACGCAATAAATAATTAAGTCATAATTTATTGGTTGATTGTATCATTAACCATTTCTTTTTTCTTTTGCGAGGAACTTATCATGAATCCATTGATTTCTGCCGCTTCCGTTATTGCTGCTGGGTTGGCTGTTGGGCTTGCTTCTATTGGACCTGGGGTTGGTCAAGGTACTGCTGCAGGCCAAGCTGTAGAAGGTATCGCGAGACAGCCCGAGGCGGAGGGAAAAATACGAGGTACTTTATTGCTTAGTCTGGCTTTTATGGAAGCTTTAACAATTTATGGACTGGTTGTAGCATTAGCACTTTTATTTGCAAATCCTTTTGTTTAATTTTCTATTTGTTTAGAATCCCATAAAAAAGAAAAAATACGTATTTTTCTTTTTTATTGCCTTAGACTTGCTGCTTGCTTTTTTTTTCGAATTCTATCAGGATTTCACCCTACAACTACCGACTTTAGTTTTCTTGCGACAATTGCCCCCGGGAAGGACTGATTGGGGGATGAGGAATTAGTATACCGACTCGCTTTCTTCC